TTTTCATTCGAATATCAGCCAAGGGATCCCTTAACTATTCGTTTCAATTACTAGAACGAATCACACTTTTACCACTAAACTATACCCGCTACGATACAATTATCGTATATAATGAACTTTTTGTCGAGTAAGACAATGGAACATTTTTAATATATTTTCTTATTTTCATTTAATTAATTTGATATTTCAATTTCTATTTTATTTAATTAGTTATTTTAATTAGTTATTAAGTTAACTATTTATTTCTATTTCAATTGATATATTTCAATTTGTATATTTCAATTTGAAATTATTATTTATATAATTATATAAATAATAATTTCAAAATTAATAAAAAATAGAAAAAAATAATAGAAATTCTAAAAATATATAATTAAATAAATTCAAATTAATATAAATTAAATATAGAATATATTTTTAGAATAGAAAAATAAACAATAATAGAAAAATAGCCAATTTCGAATTATATAGAATTCGAAATATATATTTAATAAATATAGAATAAATAGAGAATTTGAGAGAATTCGAATTTCTATTATTATATAATTAAATAAGAAAAAAAGTAATTACGAAATAAAGTAATAAAGAGAGAGGCAAAGCCTTTTTTTTCAAGCCTTACTTGTTGTATAATGTAATTACTTGCTATGTAATGGAACATAATAATTATCCTTATAATTATTCTTTTTTAATCGGGAGAGATGGCTGAGTGGACTAAAGCGTCGGATTGCTAATCCGTTGTACGAGTTATTCGTACCGAGGGTTCGAATCCCTCTCTTTCCGGTTCCAGTGATGACTTGAATTTTTTTTATCTTTTCTTTCAAATTTCTTTATTTATATTAATATTTCTATGGCAAATTCTATTTAAAATATTAATTTAAAACTAAAATATAGATTCAAATCGAGATCTAGAATAGATAAAGACTGGGTAAAAAGAAATAACATACTAAAAACATTTTAAAATCAAGAAAACCCTTAGAATTTTTATTCTATTCTTCACGTCCAGGATTACGCCCAGGATCATTAGATAAAAACCCAAAGATGAAGAGAGAAACAAAGAATATAACTACTGTGTAAACAAAGAGTTTAAGAGTAAGCATTAGAAAATCTCCACGATCTTTTTTGGTTTGGAAAAAAAAAATAGATTCTCTATTTTTATACCACATTTTCTATTTTAACACCAAGAAATGAAGTGATTTCTAGAAATAGAAATGAATTTTTCGAAATTCATTTGGAATAAGAGTCGAGTCTTTCTTATAATTTTTTTTCATAACTACAATTAGGGCGTTAATAGAATCTGGAATCAAAAAAAAGTTAAGAATGAAAAAAATGGGGGTGATCAAAAATTCTCGCGTTTATACAATAACTTTAATGTTTGAATTAAGAGCTTAGAGTATAAGACTTATCTGATCTTCTCAATTACTATAATTTTTTTCTCGAATAAATCATGAATTATTTTAGGATAGTATTAAAATCTCATCGAAAACTTACAGCAGCTTGCCAAACAAAGGCTAATAGAAAAAAGAGTAAAGGGATTACTGGCATAACATCTACGATTGGATTCAAAAAAGCGTAGGCTTCAGGCAATTTTGTGAATAAAAAATTGCTTGAATAAAGGGCAGAATTAAGACAGATACAAATTAAACTAAAACTATTAAGCATAACAAACATTTTGTTCTTGAAGATAATTGTATTTTGATTGATGACTAAGTTATTAATATGTTATTGATATAAAAATGAATCAAAAAAAAGTAAGGTAGACGAAGAACCCTTCTTTATTTTTATTAAATTTATTGTGTTATTAAACTCACCCAATCAAAAATCCTTCAATTCTCAATTCGCAAATCAAAAAAGAATAGAGGAAATCATATTTTTATACAATATCTTAGTTGAATTATCTATTATGAGCAATCAATTCAGTTGAATTCTATATCTACACATATGAAAATCCGAACAAGACAGTAATATATTTCCTAGATATTTGGATTGGAATTGACGAAGAACCACTATTAATATTAGTTTTTATTAGTGTTGAATAGAAATATAAATGGGGCGTAGCCAAGTGGTAAGGCAACGGGTTTTGGTCCCGCTATTCGGAGGTTCGAATCCTTCCGTCCCAGATATTCTCTATAATCTATCATTCTATATAATCTATCAAATAAAAAAAAAAAATGTCTCATCCCTTAATTTAACTTCGGTAACTTGAATTGCACTGCACCATATAAGATAGAATATCAAAAATTAATTTCAATGACAATTTTTTAGTCTATCTGATAAATAAGATGATCTTCGAGTATTTCGATACTGATTTTAGCACTCAGTCTGAAAGAATAACAAAACAATTTCCAATTTTCCCCACATCAGTCTTTTTTATCGACTACTGCATTAAAAAAATTGGATATTTTTTTAACCAATTTCCTATTTATTTAAAATCATTAATGAGTTAATCCGAATCTGAATAGGTTTTTTTTATATTATGATGATAAAAATATGTTTAAAACAAAACCTTATTCAAATAATGATATCTAGATGGAAAATTTATAAATTGAATCTTTTTAATGATTTTGTAGGAGTCCGTGGAACTTGAATAAATGGGAGATAGGCAAATGCGTCCTAGGTACTCACTTAAAGACTTAAAAATAGCTTATTTCGTTTTTTTGTCCTATTTCTTTTGGAATATTCGAAAATTATCCAATAGAAATTAAGAAATTCAAATTTGGGATTTCTATGTATTGGTTGAACCGATGACTATTCAGGATTCCCTAATAAAATGAATTCCATACTAGTTCAAAACGCAAGGAATGTTATAGTAAAACTTCGTTTGAAATGATATGGTAAAAAGCAACGCGCGACTTGAAGGACATGATCAACTATGGATTCTTACATCTACCTTATTATACCCTAATAAATAATATTAATTTATTAAATAATAATTAAATAAAAAAAAAATTAATAATAAATAAAAATAAATTTTAATTTAAAATTTAATATTAATTAAAATAATTAATATTAAAAAAGAATTAATAAATAATAATAAATAATATTAATAATATTAATATAATAGTTATATATATAATATAGCATATAATATAGCATAAGCATATAATTGGAATTTTAGTGAATAATATTATATTCATAATATTATATTCTATATATATATGTTTAATATTTAGAATATTATATAGCATAATATAGCTATAATATATATAGGAATAGGAAAGGAATGAGAGTGCTCCTAACTCGACATCATTTGTTTTGTTATATTTATACACTCGAAATCTCACTTTTTGTTGGGGTATAGTGTAAATCGAAATAGAAAGGATCCAATTCGAGCAATTTTCAAATCCAAGAATAAAGTTTTTTAGAATTGACCAAATTTTTTTGATTCAAAAGTTCAAAAAGAAAGTATATGATGCAAGAATCAACCATTAATCTGATTCTTTTTTTGATAGAAAGAAATAACAAAAACTGATATGTTGCATCCAGTTTGAAAGGATTAAAGACCACCGAAGTAATGTCTAAACCCAACGATTCAAGGGAAAAATAAAGGATCCTGGACCGGGTAAATATCGTTTTCAATTGCCTCAACAATTTGATCAGAATGAAGAATCAAAATAGATTCTAAAAGAAACAAAAAGAAAGGCGATTAGAGATCACTCAATCAATGAAATGCTTAAAGGATTTCCTTTGACCTATTTTAAAGTTCTACAACTTGAGTTAAGAAAGTACAGATGATTTTTTTTTTTTTTTTAGAAAGATTCGAATACTTGCAATTGATTTGATGTTCAATGCCGAAAAGAAGGAAGAGATCTTTGGAAAAGTGGGTTTGTATCATTCGATAAAAAAAACCTATTTGAATGCTCCAGGTATTCTATATTTCCTTATAATTTCCTTATAAAATATATCTATCTATTTTATATCTATATATTGTAATATATTCTATATATTTTTCTATTTATTTCTATTTTTATTTGTATATTATTTTTCTATCTTTGTATAGTTTTTTTTTATTATTAAATTTTCTATTTCTATTTAATTTGAATTTAATTTGAATTTGAGTAATTTATTTAGTTTTAGTATTTGATTTTTATTGAATTTCTTTTTATTAAATTTTATTGAAATTTAATTTCAATTAATTCTTTTGTTTTCTTCAGTGTATATTTATTTATGAACTCAAGATATTCACATTGATATTGACAAGAATGTATCAAATAAATATAATCCCAGCTGAGGTAATGGTATTTTATCTGTCGATCTATTTATACCTGTTCTATCCATTAATTTGAATTGTTTCTTCATTCAAGCGATGGGTTTATTGGATTTGTTGTGATATAAAAGTTTTTTTTGATTGAAAATATATAGAAATTTAATGTTCTAATGAGAATTCACATTTATTTATCAAATTAGATTTATTATATATATATTTTATTCTATTTCTATATATTAGAATAGAATATATTTATATAAAATATAAATATATAAGTATAATTATATAAGTAGAATATATATAAATCAAAAATATATAAGTAAAAAAGTCTTTAAAAAAAAAATAAATAAAAAAATATATACAATGTATACCTATATAGGTAGAATAGGTATTCTAAGTGAATCTTAGTATAATACTAAATAGAATATTCATTAAGTAGATGATATAACTAAAACTAAGAAATGGAAACAATAACTAAAAGTAAGAATAAATAGGGTAATCTAAAAAATTTTTATGTTATCTATATTTTTTAATCTTTTTGTCTGTTCAGGATTTATTCGAAATTCTTAATATTTTATTTCTTTTAATTTTTTGTTTTAATTTTTTGCTAGTTTAATGTTTTTAGTTTAATGTTTTGATTGTGTCGTGTGATTAAATCGCTTGATTTTTTTTTTTTTTTCTATTTTCTATTTATTTTTATTTAGTTTGATTCCGATTGTATGGACATAATCGAATTTTTTTTGGAGGGGTTGCTAACTCAATGGTAGAGTACTCGGCTTTTAAGTGCGGCTAACAT